TGGATTATCAATAAGCCTAAAATGAATTCTTCCTGGGTCGATGCCCGAGCGGTTAATGGGGACGGACTGTAAATTCGTTGACGATATGTCTACGCTGGTTCAAATCCAGCTCGGCCCAAAAATTCGCCACTCCATGAATATGATATAACCAATTTGTCCTCCAGAAAAAAAATGGACTCTTTCCCTTTTACGGATCAGGCATTTTTGTTTCTCTATCCATGTTTTTCTCATTCGTTCTGATCTTTCTAACGATCTAGATTCATAATACTTAATCAAAAATTATGAAAGGAAAAATCGTTTTTTCTCATTGAAAGGTTGATTATCCATTTTTGGCAATAAAATAAACACAGGTTACTAGTAATCCGTGTCACTTTCACTATAGTCCATATCTATGCGTATATGATATCAGTTAGTATATCTATCATTCGTGTCTCTGTTACAACACGACGAAGAAAATGTTTTTCTGAAACCATTAAGAATATGTATACCATACACCTCGCTGGGATTGTAGTTCAATCGGTCAGAGCACCGCCCTGTCAAGGCGGAAGCTGCGGGTTCGAGCCCCGTCAGTCCCGAACTAGGATCCGATCCGATGAATGGAGAAATTCATTTCTCCATTTTCCGTGAAAAAGGAGACAGGGAGCAAGATCTAATCCCCAGTGGGGATCCTTATTTCTTTTGTTTTTAATTTCGCATTTATCATCAGACAAATACGGGAATTTCCATTTCTTCCACTAGTGCCGATTGATAAGGGAGAGACATAACATATATAGATTCGTACAATCGGTGGTATTACTATATTTCGTATTTTAAGAGATACTCGTCTGACTTTTTTCGATTTTATTGATGAATGAAATAGAATAGAGTGCCCCTATTTTTACCGGGAGTACATACGCAAATTGTATTCGTTTATTGTACGATACACAATGAACTTAACATAATTACCTCGACAGAGTACTTGTCAGGTTAAACGACAACCCCTTCTAGCTCCGACTTTGTTTGTGTATCCTCAATGACTAATTGGAAACAATCTATCTCATTCTCATTCAAATTGCACACTGAATTTTTGATGTATGCCTTCCAGTCCCAATCGAAGAAAGAGATACTAATCAAATAAAAGAAAAGACCAAGCAACGCTCCTTTTTATTAAATTTGTTGGAATTATATTAGATCTTTTATACTTAACCCATCCTTTTTCCATCTCACTTCTATTCTATGGATCACACACAGACCCAAAGAATACCGGTCATATAATACCTCATAATTGTATGTATAAGTATAAGGAAGGAAGAGTATATAAGGAAGACGGTAGGGTTATTTATAGAAAAGAAAAAGTGGAAAAGGATGAAAATTCAATGGGATTCCTGATCCAATAAAGAATCCCATTTCGGATTTAGTATGGATAAAGGATCTTCCTATGTTATACTATTCAATTCTCGACGATGAATCGATTTGATAGATCAGATATTGTTATTCATAATATTGATCCGATTCAGTATCATCAGGATGCAATTCATCCCATTGAATTTACAGTTACAGGAATCAAATTTCTCATCTCTATGGGATTAGATCCCGAGTTATTGCGAAGTAAAAAAAACAATGAGATTATGGAAGTCAATATTCTCGCATTTATTGCTACTGCGCTGTTCATTCTAGTTCCTACTGCTTTTTTACTTATTATCTACGTAAAAACAGTCAGTCAAAATGATTAATTTGACTGAAACTTGAATTATTAGTTCTTATCAATGATTGAAGAAATGAAAGAAACGGATTCAAACTCCAAGTCTTAAATGAAATGATCTGGCTGGAATCATAAGTATCTGAGATAATAAGTATCTGAGATAGTAGTATCTGAGCCGAGATAGTATGGTAGAAAGAATTATATATAGTTCTTTCTACCATACTATCTAGTACTAGTATTGTATAGTATTTATTATCATATTAATGATTTTCATAGAAAGTTGTATTGTATACAGATATAGGCTTTTTTATATAGAGAAAGCTTATATCTAGACCAATATACAATATGTATGTACATAGATTAGATGTATATCTAAATAGTACATCGAAATAGCAGTCCAATTCTATTATTATTATTATTATAATTTTTGGCTACATCCACTTGTGTGGATTTCGATCAATCCAAAATAATCGAAGGCCAACTCTTCTAATTCCTAGCTTTCTTAGAATTTATATATATGGGTCCCGAGATCTATCAAAAGAATCAATGGAGCAAGAATAGTATGGGCATATACTAATCTACTATCTACTATAAATTAAATAAAAAAATAAAAAAAGATAAAAGAAAACGAAACCAAAGAATCTTTTTCTTTTTTTAGATTTCCCATCCCAAGAAGTCATTGCTTGATCCATTAACAGATGATCCGCGGAGTTCTATTCTATGATAACTTCTTAAGATTTGGAAAAGGAGTAGATTAATAGAGTAGACCCTCCCAATTTTTGATGCTTAAACATGACATGAGATCAGTCAAAAAAAGCATCAAAAAATTTCTAGGAGTCTAAAAGAAAGGTGAAATGCGCGATATGTGGATCGCTCAACGGAAGAAAGATCTAATCTTATTATGTGTAGAACCTCTTTGGACAACAACTAGTCACTTCCAATAGAAAGTATGTATTGCCGTAATCTAATATAATTAGAATAGCGGAACGACTTTCTCTTCTCTTAGAACAGTAAAAGTAAAGAAAGAGGGAAATAAATAAAGAAAAAAGAAAAAACTAGAAATGGGTTTTTTCTCGTTGTAATATCCATAATTCTGGTAAGAGCTGGTTTACCAAAATAGAATATTTAGGAAGAATTCGGTTGGAAAAAATTTCCCATCATGCGTAGATTTGAGTTTCGAAATACAACTATAGTAATTAGTAATCATTCATTGTTTAATCGAATGGTTAGTATTCATTATTGTATTTTCTTATTCATTACTGTATTTCAGTATAATTTTGAAACAGAGACATTCTTTTTTTAAAGCTTCGCAAAACGATCAATTAAACAATTGATACAATTCAATTACTCAATCGATTACTCAATTACTCAATTAGTAGTACCCCTAGAGTCCACTCCTTCCCCATACTACGAGTGAGAGGGAAAATGTAAAGACTACCATTAAAGCAGCCCAAGCGAGACTTACTATATCCATATGAATTATGTCTCCTATCTCTATGAAGGAATTATTCCATTATTGATCAATAATCATAGTGGAATCAATGGCGCAGAGTCAAAATAGAATTCTGACTTAAGGCTATTGACGAACCAATCCAATGAATCTACTCGTAACAAGATTATAAGATTTCTGGTAGAATCGGGAAGCATTAAGCACAAATACGATACACACACCTTTTCTTGGAAAATGAAATAGTAAAGGAATACTCCTATCCTAATGGAACATGTAGGAATACTAAGACCTATTGTTTGTTACCCTTTTTTCATAAGCAAAAAACATCAAAATATACCATCAAGATAGATAACTATCTATCAGATACCTCTATTTCCTATTTGATCTAAGCCTTACTGTTTTTGTTTTTCTTTCTGTGAAAGAATGGGGAGACACCATCACCAGTATTACATACATTCTTTCTTTTTTTCGTAATCCCCCTACCCTACACGGGCAAAGAAATTTTTTGTTTTTTCAACTTTGACTTTTACTCTATAAGAATAAGAGCCGACCAACTATCCTGATTGAATGTTTGAGTACTCAGAGACTCTCGTGAGTCTGGATACAAAGTATCTTCAGTCCTTTCCACAACTTCTAAATTGATTTCCCATCCGCCTATCCAATCTAATTCCAGACAGAGTCAGTAGACACAACTTTAGTAGTGGTAGTGTAAGATAATTAGGAATTCTTGATAGTCTTTCGTACAATCTCTTCTTCAATCCTAGGAGCAAAAATGGAGTGTCCTTTAGGAACCTTTGGATACCAAGATTTCCGACCTCTTACTTTCGTAGTTGTGAATCCCAGAATTGACTCTCACTCTTTATTTTATTCAATTTATAAAATAAATGTCCGAACCAATCATAATCATATTAATAAGTAAAGCTTACTTCATCCCTATTTGTACCGGTTTGGGCCACACCCAAAACCCAGATTTTGAGAAAAAAAATTCACTTTTTTTATAGAACTACAGATTAAAAAAAAGTATCGATAGGCTTATCCTTTTGCCTCTCCTTCTCCGGGGACAGAATTCGCCGAGTTAAATCAGCAGAATAAGAAATCCCAAGTTTTTTGTTGATCAGGCGACACCCAGATTTGAACTGGGGATAAAGGATTTGCAGTCCCCCGCCTTACCACTTGGCCATGTCGCCAAACCAAATCCGATCCAAAATGGATAAAATCAAAATAGTATCCATCCATATTCTATTACTCATTTTTTTCTTTTTTTTATTGGATCCAGTTTAGATTATTCTCTTCGATTGGTTATATCTCAAAACACACACCGCTTAAAAACTCCCCTTCTCTTTCTATTGATAAGATAAAAAATAGATTTCCGGTCACAGACTGAAAAATTCAGGGCAAATTGGAACCATTAACTATTTGTATTTGTTTTGAATTAGTGAAAGGTTCTTCAATTTGTGTCTAAAATTGTTGCGTTTCTTTACCTTAATTTAATGCCATAACAAAATCAAATTGATTTATGACTAATCAGTATCAATTATTTTCAATAATCAATCTTTTTCAATTTAAATTATAACAATTATATAACAATCAATTATAACAATATATATGTGTATATGTAAACCTCAAAACAGAAATTGTTACACAGATACCGGGGCGGGTCTCTCTTATGTACATATCCCATATCCCTATAGAGAATCGTCGTGTCTTATTTTTTCTATTGCATATATAAAATGAAAAAATAGGAATTATGATATAGCGCGACCTGACCTCTGCTGCCACAAGTTAAATTACGATAAAAGATGTGATATGTGGATAGGTAGATAGCTATACCGGCATGCACTTAATAAATACTACTCCTATTACGTTACG